TAATGAAGGTAATATTTTACATGTTTTATCCTATCACGATAATCCTTTTATTTTCAGGCACTTCATTTTATTTATTTAAGTTAACTTTTTTTTTGTTGGCTTGGGTCATTATTTTAATGATTATTATTCTTGTAGTAAGGGGATAAAAAGAATGGAGGGCTCGATTTCCGTGGTCTATAATGATGTAGTTAATATAAAGGATACATTGAAATACAAATACACTTAAACTAAGATAGAAATTTAGAGGATAGTAAGTACTTATTTGAATATGCTCAATTATATAAATTACAAGAACATATCAATTTAGGGAAAAAGAAGAAAAATAAATATTAATAAATTTATTATGTGTATGGTTGCCTATTAATTGTCAAGAACTCATTTATATTATATATATTAATATTTGAATGAATGTTATATCATATAATTATTTCTGTTTAAATTAAGCAATTATTGTATACAATCATTAATTAGTTTTCAATAAGAAGAATCCTATTTCTTGGGTTCACTTAATAAATATAAAAAAAAGTGAACCCAAGAAATAGAATTCAGATTATACTTTTTTTGGGCGATTATTTGGAGGATTAGCGTGTAGGAAGGGAGTATGAAGCCGAGGAGTCGGTAGTTAAGGGTTGAGAGAGAGAAAAGGAGATGTGATAAAAGTGTGGTGATTGTAAGGTTGGATTACGGAGTTGATTATACTTTTTTTGGGCGATTATTTGGAGGATTAGCGTGTAGGAAGGGAGTATGAAGCCGAGGAGTCGGTAGTTAAGGGTTGAGAGAGAGAGAAAAGGAGATGTGATAAAAGTGTGGTGATTGTAAGGTTGGATTACGGAGTTGATTATACTTTTTTTGGGCGATTATTTGGAGGATTAGCGTGTAGGAAGGGAGTATGAAGCCGAGGAGTCGGTAGTTAAGGGTTGAGAGAAGTTTTATTCTTGCTTTGTTATTCATTTTGACTTTATTATACATGTGAGATTTTGCGGTTGGTTATATTTTCTGGGAGGATGTAAAATGTGTTTGTTGCAGTATGAAATATTATAAATTTATGTAGGTTTGATTTAGTGATTGTGTATAATATTGATTAAATATGTGCCAGCAGTCGCGGTTATACATTAGATGTGAGTGAATATTTTTGGTTGATAGTAAGTAATTTGTTGTGGGATGATTTTGATTATTGTTTGGTAGAATATTAATTTTTGTTTATTTTTAATTAAAAGTGTGAGGCTATGAAATCTAAAATATTTAAACTAGGATTAGATACCCTATTATTTTAGACGTAAATATAATGGCTTGAGTAGTAATAGGTATGGTCTTGAAACTCAAAGAATTTGGCGGTATTTTAGTCTATTTAGAGGAATCTGTTTCGTGATCGATAATCCGCGTTGGATCTTACTTAATTTGTTATAGCATGTATATCGCTGTTGATAAATGTCTTTTTAGGGTTAATTTTTTTAATGTTTTATTGGATGGTTAATCAAGTCAAGGTGCAGCTTATAATTAAGTGGTAATGGATTACATTATTTTTGAATACACGAATTAATTATTGTGATAATATTATGAAGGTGGATTTAATAGTAATTTTGTGAAGATTGTCAAAATGATTATGGCTCTAGAATATGCACACATCGCCCGTCGCTCTCATTGTAAGTTGAGATAAGTCGTAACATAGTAGTTGTACTGGAAAGTGTAGCTAGAATTATCAGGTTAATCTTGTTAGGTAGAATCTTCATTTACATTGAAGACTGGAATTGTGCGAGTCAATTTAACTTGATATTTATTGTATTACGTTAGTTGGGGTTGATTTAGTTATTGATAGGTAAAATAGTTTGATGTTGGTGTATATTTTGTGGATATAATTAGTTTTGTTATAGTGTATTTGTACTGTGAGGGGTATTTGATTATGTATAATTTTGAGAAGTTGAATTTGTTTATTGTACCTTGTGTCTCAGGGTTTATCAAAAAATTGGAATGAATTGTTTTTGTTCTCGATTTTGGGAGAGTTAGTAAAGTATATTAATTATTGTGTTAAAACTATTAATAATATTTTACTAGTGGTGAAATGTCTTTCGTTCTTGAGTGTATCTGGTTTTTTATGAAATAAATTTAAATTATGTATTGATTTTTAGTGCGGTTATAATTATGTGATTTGTTTTAATTGATACAAGTGTTTTAAGGGATGAGCTTTGAAATATAATTCTATAATATTGTTGGGTTTTAAGTGGTGTGGATTTAATAGTGATTATATGAATAGAGGATGTTAAAGTTTTACTTTATTATTATTGTTATTTATGTTTTATTTGGGTATTTTATTAAGAGTTTTTAACTAATTTTTTATTAATAGGGATAATGATGAAATTAGTATATGATTGTTATTATTTTTAATATATATATATGTTACATTGATTAGAGGAATTGGGCAAAGTTGTATTCGCCTGTTTAACAAAAACATCTTTTCTTGTATTGTTTTGGAAATATGGCCTGCCCACTGATTTGATTGAAGGGCCGCGGTAATTTGACCGTGCAAAGGTAGCATAATCATTAGTTTTTTGATTGAAGACTGGAATGAATGGTTGGACGAGATATATTCTATCTTTTTTTTATTGTTTGAACTTAATTATTAAGTGAGAAAGCTTAAATGTTGCTAAGGGACGAGAAGACCCTATAGAGTTTAATATTTATTTTTAAATTTTTGGTGTGTTAAGATTAGTTTTTTAATTAAGTATTTTGTTGGGGTGATAAGGGGAAATATGAAACTCTTCTTTGGTGTTAGTTTATTAATTTATATACTTTTAGATCCACTGTTTGTGATAATAAGATTAAATTACCTTAGGGATAACAGCGTAATTCTTTTTGAGAGTTCTTATTGATAAGAGGGATTGCGACCTCGATGTTGGATTAAGATGTGTATTAGGTGAAGAAGCTTAATTTACTAGGTCTGTTCGACCTTTAAAATCTTACATGATCTGAGTTCAAACCGGTGTGAGCCAGGTTGGTTTCTATCTTTAGTGTGGAAAAATATTTTAGTACGAAAGGACCATATATTTGAAATAATTTCTATTGAAAGATTAATATTAATGGCTATTTTGGCAGAGAAGTGCAGTGGATTTAGAATCTACGAATATAGGGATATCTATATATAGTATTGTTTATTGAATTTATTTTATTATTAGTTGTAGGTTTAATTTTGTTAATTTGTGTTATAGTTGGTGTAGCTTTTTTGACATTAATGGAGCGGAGGGTTTTAGGGTATATTCATACTCGTAGGGGTCCTAATAAGGTGGGGTTTGTTGGTATTTTTCAACCTTTCAGTGATGCTATTAAATTATTTACTAGGGAGCAAACATTTCCTTTAATATCTAATTATCTTTCTTATTATTTTGCTCCTGTTTTTAGTTTATTTTTATCCTTGTTGGTTTGGATAATTATTCCTTATTTATCTGGATTATTTTCTTTCGAGTTGGGTTTATTATTTTTTTTATTTTGTACTAGTATAGGTGTTTATACTGTTATGATTGCTGGGTGATCTTCTAATTCTAATTATTCTTTGTTAGGTGGATTGCGTGCAGTAGCACAAACAATTTCTTATGAAGTAAGATTGGCTTTGATTTTGTTATCTTTTGTATTTTTAGTCAGTAGATATGATTTGTATTTATTTTGTGTTTTTCAGAATTATGTTTGATTTATTTTTATATCTTTTCCATTAGCTTGGGTATGATTTGTTTCATGTTTAGCTGAAACAAATCGTACCCCCTTTGATTTTGCGGAGGGGGAGTCTGAACTTGTTTCTGGGTTTAATGTTGAGTATAGAAGAGGTGGTTTTGCTTTAATTTTTTTGGCAGAATATGCTAGAATTTTATTTATGAGAATACTATTTTGTGTAATTTTTTTGGGCGGCGATATTAACTCTCTGTTTTTTTATTTTAAGTTGAGTTTTATTTCATTTATTTTTATTTGGGTTCGTGGTACGTTGCCTCGTTTCCGTTATGATAAATTGATGTATTTGGCGTGGAAGAGATTCTTACCTTTATCTTTAAACTATTTAATTTTTTTTTTGGGGTTGAGGATTTATTTATTTTCTTTCCTTATTATTTAGTGTATTTTACTAAGTATAGTTAAATAGAGGGTTTTAACCTCTTTATTGTACTTTCAAAATACAATCCTTTCAGTGGGTTTTTAACTTAATTATTTAGTAAATTATCTCATGTTTTAGTTGTTAGAGGTGACAATAGATAGTATGAAAAGTAGATTACTGTAAGAATTTGTCCGGTGATGATATAAGGATCTTCTACTGGGCGGGCTCCAATTCATGTGAGTAGGATGACTGTTCTTGTTATAATTCAAAAGAGGATTTGGTTGATTGGGTAGAATTGTATTCCTTTAAAGTTTGACTTATATATTGGTATAATAAATAGGATAGCAATAGATATTACTAATGCAATAACTCCTCCTAATTTATTGGGGATTGATCGGAGGATTGCGTAAGCGAATAGGAAATATCATTCGGGTTGAATATGAATAGGCGTTACTAAAGGGTTAGCTGGTGTAAAATTGTCTGGATCTCCTAGGATATAAGGTTCTTTGAGGGTTAAGACCCCTAAACATATTATTATTAGAATAAATCCAAATGTATCTTTGATAGAAAAGTAAGGGTGAAATGGGATTTTGTCGATGTTTCTATTTAACCCTAAAGGGTTATTAGATCCGGTTTGATGTAGGAATAGTAAGTGAATTATAACTATTGCTGAGATAATAAATGGTAATAGAAAATGGAAGGTGAAGAATCGATTTAATGTTGCATTATCTACAGCAAAACCACCTCATACTCATTGTACTAAGTCGATTCCAATGTAGGGAATGGCTGAGAGGAGATTTGTAATTACGGTAGCTCCTCAGAATGATATTTGTCCTCATGGTAAAACGTAGCCTATAAAGGCTGTAGCCATTGTCAAAAATAAGATTAATGTTCCAATTGATCATGTGTGAATTAATTTATATGAATTATAGTAAATTCCTCGTCCAATGTGTAGGTAAATGCAGATGAAAAATATAGAAGCCCCATTTGCGTGGAGTGTTCGTAAAAGTCAACCGTAATTTACGTCACGACAGATGTGATTTACTCTATAGAATGCTAATTCGGTATTGGGGCAATAGTGTATTGCTAAGAAAATTCCTGTGATGATTTGAATAATTAAGCATAATCCTAATAGTGAGCCAAAATTTCATCAGGCTCTAATATTGGAGGGGGAGGGTAAGTCAATTAGTGCATTGTTAATAATTTTTAATAAAGGGTGTGTAGATCGGAGGGGTTTTTTCATTAGTGTATTTGTCGTAAAGGTCCTTTGTGAAGATTAGTGATTTTAACGACTGTAATTAAGGTCAGAAATAGATATGATGCAAGGATTACAGTGATTGTTTTTGTTGGTTGATTGTATAGTTTTATTAATATTTCTGCATTATTTATTGGGAAGAAGTTTATAGATTCTGTGTTCTGTATAAAGGGTTTAATGTTTTTGAGTAATAGGATCATTATGCTGGTTATAATGATTATTATAATAAGTATTTTAGTTGATATAAAGAATATTTCGTTTGATGCTAGTCTTGTTACGTAAATAAAGAGGATTAATATTCCTCCTAGGAATACAATGAGGAGAATATAGGAGAATCAGAAGGACTGGGTAATTATCCCTCTTATTAGAGAAATAAGGATGGTTTGAATTAATAAAATTAGGCCTATTGATAAGGGGTGTTTAATTTGTGTGAACAAAAATCTTGTGGAAATACTAATTGATATAGTTATGGTCTTAATTTCAGAGAATAGTTTAATTAAAATATTAATTTTGGGGATTGATGATGAAGGATATTCTTTTTCTCTGATGTTTTAAAAGGTTAACCTTATTTTTGGTTTACAAGACCATTATTTTTTTTTAAATTATTAAAACTTATGATAATATATATATTTATTAGTTTTTTGTGTGGTATTTGGGTTTTTTCTTCTAATCGTAAGCATTTATTGGTTACTTTGTTGAGATTAGAATTTATTGTTTTAATTTTGTTTTTTGTCTTGTGTAATTATCTTAACATGTTTAATTATGAATTATTTTTTGCTTTAGTATTTTTAACTTTTTCTGTGTGTGAAGGGGCCTTGGGATTGTCTATTTTAGTATTAATAATTCGTAGATGTGGAAATGATTATTTTCAAAGTTATAGAATGTTGCAATGTTAAGTTTTATTTTATTTTTATTTTTTATAATCCCTTTATGTTTAGTTGAAAGGTTTTGATGAATGGTTCAGTCTTTAATTTTTGTATTGTCTTTTATATTTATATTTATGTATACTTATTTTTTTTGTTGGGGAAGAATCAGATATATATTTGGTTGTGATTATATTTCATATGGTTTAATTTTATTAAGAATGTGAATTTGTGTTTTAATGATTATGGCAAGAGAGTCTATTTATTATAGTGGTTATTATTCTTCATTTTTTTTGTTGGTTGTTTTATTTTTGTTGATTATATTATGTTGTACTTTTGGTAGACTTAGATTATTTTCTTTTTATTTATTTTTTGAGGGTAGTTTAATTCCTACTTTGTTTTTAATTTTGGGATGGGGATACCAGCCTGAGCGGTTGCAGGCTGGTATCTATTTATTGTTTTATACTTTGTTGGCTTCTTTACCTATATTGTTGTGTATTATGTATTTATATGAGTGTTGGGGTTTTTTAATTTTTCCTATAATAAATGTGTTATTTGATTGTAATATTATTTTGTATGTTGGTATAATTTCTGCTTTTCTTGTAAAGATGCCTATATTTATGGTTCATTTGTGATTACCAAGGGCTCACGTTGAAGCTCCAGTGTCTGGGTCAATGATTTTGGCTGGTGTTTTGTTGAAATTAGGAGGTTATGGTTTATTGCGAGTTTATTTGTTGTTATTGCAGACTGGTATATTATTTAATTATATTTTAGTTTCGGTTGGATTAGTGGGAGGTATATTAGTTAGACTAATTTGTTTACGTCAAACGGATTTGAAGTCTTTAGTTGCTTACTCTTCAGTTGCTCATATAGGAATTGTGATGGGGGGTTTAATGACAATGTTTTATTGGGGGTTTTGTGGATCCTATACACTAATAATTGCTCATGGTTTATGTTCTTCAGGATTGTTTTGTTTAGTTAATATTAGTTATGAGCGATTGGGTAGTCGTAGTTTATTAATTAACAAAGGATTAATAAATTTTATACCTAGAATATCAATATGATGATTTTTATTGAGTGCTTGTAATATGGCTGCTCCTCCTTCATTAAACTTGTTGGGTGAAATTAGATTGCTGAATAGATTGGTTGGGTGATCATATTTGACAATAATTGTGTTGGTCTTGTTGTCTTTTTTTAGATCTGCTTATACTTTATATTTATTTTCTTATAGTCAGCATGGTAGGGTTTATTCTGGTATTTATTCTTGTTCTTTAGGTTGTGTTCGTGAATTTTTATTGTTATTTTTGCATTGATTTCCATTAAATTATCTAATTTTGAGTAGTGAGTTGGTTGTTAATTGGTTATAGTCTGGGTAGTTTAATTGAAAATATTGATTTGTGGTATCAGTGATATAGGATCTATCTTAGGCTGTGAAGTATATGTCTATTTGTTATATTAGTTTTGTTTATTTATTGTTAATAAGTTTTTTGATAATTTTAATAGGGTTTTATTTTATTTTGGGAAATATAGTTGTTTTTGTTGAGTGGGAAATCGTATCTTTAAATTCTAGTTCGATTGTAATGACTTTTTTGTTTGATTGAATGTCATTATTGTTTATGGGTCTTGTATTATTTATTTCTTCTTTGGTAGTTTTGTATAGAGAGGATTATATGTTTGGAGATGATAATTTGAATCGTTTTATTTGGTTGGTCTTGTTGTTTGTTATATCAATAATATTTTTAATTGTTAGACCTAATATAATTAGTATTTTGTTAGGTTGGGATGGATTAGGTTTAGTTTCTTATTGTTTAGTTATTTATTATCAGAATGTTAAGTCATTTAATGCTGGGATGTTAACGGCTTTGAGTAATCGTGTTGGTGACGTTGCTTTGTTAATAGTAATTGCTTGAATATTGAATTTTGGGAGTTGAAGTTACATTTATTATTTGGAGTGTATAAGGGGTGATTGTGTAATAAAAATTGTTGTGGTATTTGTATTATTGGCAGCTATAACTAGGAGAGCTCAGATTCCTTTTTCTTCATGATTACCAGCAGCAATGGCTGCTCCGACACCTGTTTCTGCATTGGTTCATTCATCAACATTGGTTACGGCTGGTATCTATTTATTGATTCGTTTTAGTTCTTCCTTTGATGATAATTTGATGTTGTTTATGTTTTTGATTTCTGGTTTGACTATATTTATAGCTGGACTGGGTGCTAATTTTGAATTTGACTTGAGGAAAATTATTGCTTTATCAACCCTAAGACAATTAGGGTTGATAATAAGAATTTTGTCATTGGGATATTCTGATTTGGCTTTTTTTCATTTAATAACTCATGCTTTATTTAAGGCGTTATTGTTTATGTGTGCGGGTTTTGTTATTCATTCTATAAAGGATTCTCAGGATATTCGTTTTATGGGTAGATTATCTTTTCAAATACCTATAACTATGTCTTGTTTGATAGTTTCAAACTTTGCTTTATGTGGTTTACCTTATTTAGCTGGTTTTTATTCTAAGGATTTAATTTTGGAAATGGTGTCTATGAGTTATATAAATATTTTTGGCTTTTTTTTGTTTTATTTTTCTACGGGTTTAACTGTTTGTTATTCATTTCGGTTGTTTTATTATGTTTTATGCGGGGATTTTAATTTAAATTCTTTTTATTTTATAGGTGAAGAAAATATAAATATATTATATGGTATAGTGGGTTTATTAATTATGGTTGTTTTAGGTGGTTCTGTTTTAAGTTGAGTAGTTTTTCCAACTCCTTCTTGTGTGGTTTTACCTTTTTATTTAAGGACCTTAGTTGTTGTTGTTTGTTTGATAGGAGCAGTAATTGGATATGAAGTATCAAAGTGTAGAATTGGTAGAGATCTATTGGTGTTGAAATATATAAAGTATAGTGTTTTTTTTGGGTCAATATGGTTTATGCCTTATATTTTTACATATGGGGCCTCTTTTTGACCTATATATGTAGGGTATAATTCTTTAATAGTTTTTGATAAGGGGTGAAATGAATATTTAGGAGGCCAGGGTTTATATTATTTATTTTTGAGGATGAGAGATATTAATCAGTGGTGGCAGTATAATAATTTAAGGATGTTTATATTATTATTTGTAATATGAGTTGTTGTTTTAATTTTTATATTATTGTTTGTTTATTTATATAGCTTATAATAGAGTGTAGTATTGAAGATACTAAGGAAACTGAAGATGTTTATAAATATTTATGAAAATGTATTTTATTTTTACAATGAAAATGTAATGTTTTATTTAAACTACATAAATTTAAAAGTATAAACGGATTTTAACCGCTAAGATGATAAGTTAGCGGCTTTCATCTGACTAACATACTTCCTTAACTGGAATATTATTCAATTTTATTATTAACAGTAATATACCTCTAATTTGGTTTCAGCTAAAAAATAAGGGTATTTTATACCAAGGTATTAGGTCGAAACTAATATGCAATTTGCTTCTTATTTAAGATGGATTGAAATATTCAATACTTTTTGAATGCAACCCAAATGTTATAATTAACTACCATCCTAAATAGCTCATTCAATTGATCCTTGGCTCCATTCGTGGAAAAGTCCTAATAATAGAATTAATAGAAAGATAGTTCTAATAATAATTCATGTTTTGATATTAGATGATGTTATAATAATGGTTATAGGTAATAATAGTGCAATTTCTACATCAAAGATTAGGAAGATTATTGCAATTAGGAAAAATCGTAGAGAGAAAGGTAGTCGAGCAGATCTTATAGGGTCAAACCCACATTCAAAGGGAGAAGATTTTTCTCGATCTTCAATCGATTTTTTAGATAGCAAGGTTGCTAAGATTATAATAATTGATGATAGAATGATAGTTATTGTTGTTATGATTATTATGGAGTGCATTATTTATTTTGTTGTTCTTACAAACTTTTTGATTGGAAGTCAAATATACTATATATATTAAATAAATTAACTACCTCATCAATAAATTGAAATATATAAGAATAATCATACTACGTCTACAAAATGTCAATATCATGCGGCTGCTTCAAAACCGAAGTGGTGTTGTGAGGAAAAATGTAATAACATATGGCGTAGTAGACAAATTAATAGGAAGGTGGTACCAATAATAACATGTAGGCCATGGAATCCTGTTGCTATAAAAAAAGTTGAACCATATACGGAATCTGCAATTGTGAAGGGGGCTTCTATATATTCATATGCTTGAAGTGTAGTAAAATAAATACCTAATGTTACTGTAAAAAATAGTCCTTGTAGAGCTTGGTTGTAATTATTTTCTAATAATCTGTGATGTGCTCATGTTACTGTTACACCTGATGTTAAAAGGATAGCAGTGTTTAATAAGGGAATTTGAAATGGATTAAATGGATTAATTCCTATTGGAGGTCAAAGGGATCCTAATTCAATGGTGGGGGAGAGGCTACTGTGAAAAAAAGCCCAAAAAAAGGAAATGAAGAAGAACACTTCTGAGATAATAAAAAGGATTATCCCTCATCGTAATCCTTTTATAACAATTTTTGTGTGTAGGCCTTGATAGGTTCTTTCTCGAACAATATCTCGTCATCATTGGATTATAGTAAGAATTATAATGAGTATTCCGATAAGTATGAGTTCATTATTGAAATGATGGAATCATTTGATCATTCCTACTATTGTGATTATGGCTCCTAAAGCTCCTGTTAATGGTCATGGGCTAGGATCTACAAGATGAAATGGGTGATTTTGATTTGTCATTAATTGACTTCTCTAGAGTAAAGTGTTCTTAATACAGCAAATACATAAGATTGAATGATTGCTACGGCTGATTCTAGTACTAATAGGGCTACTTGGGTAATAATTAATAATAAAATAAGTGATGTGGGCAGGTTGGGACCTGTGTTTCCTAAAAGAGTTAATAGTAGATGTCCGGCAATTATGTTAGCAGTAAGCCGTACTGCTAATGTGCCAGGTCGGATAATATTTCTGATGGATTCAATACATACTATAAAAGGTATAAGGACAGGGGGTGTTCCTTGAGGAACCAGGTGGGCAAATATGTGTTGGGTGTTATTGATTCATCCAAAAATTATAAATCTTAGTCATAGAGGTAGAGCTAATGATAAGTTTATTACTATATGTCTTGTTCTAGTAAAAATGTATGGGAATAATCCTAGAAAGTTATTGAATATAATAATTGAGAATAAGGAAATGAAAATAAAAGTTCTTCCTTTATTGGTTTGCTTATAACCAATAAGAGTTTTAAATTCTGTGTGGAGCTTGCGTATAATTGTATGTCATAGTACAACATGTCGTGATGGAATTAATCAAAAACTTATAGGAATATATAATAGACCAAGAAGTGTTCTTACTCAGTTAAGTGATATATCAGCTAAGCTGGTGGTTGGATCAAAAACTGAGAATAAATTTGTTATCATTTTCAATTTATTGAATTGGTATGAATTGATTTCGTTGATGATTTTAATGGGGTTGGGATGTGTGAATAATAATTTATGAAAGTGAATAGTAGAAATAATGTTAAGAAAAATAAATATAATAAAGTTCATCTGAGTGGTATTATTTGTGGAATAGAGGATTATCCCATATGGGATAATTTTAGTGTGACATTCTAATGTTATTTTTAACTAAATCCTCATCATCAGAAGTAAATGCTAATTTACTATAAACTGGTTTAAGAGACCATTACTTGCTTTCAGTCATCTGATGTTATTCTCTTGAATTTATAATTCAATTAGTGAATTCATTAATGGGTACTCTTTCAATTACAATGGGTATAAATCTGTGGTTTGCACCACAGATTTCTGAACATTGGCCATAAAATACTCCTGGACGATTGAATAGGAATCTTGTTTGGTTTAGGCGTCCAGGAGTAGCATCTGCTTTTACACCTAGACTTGGAATTGTTCAGGAGTGGAGAACATCTGCAGCAGTAATGATAATTCGAATAAATATATTTATTGGTAAAGTTACTCGGTTATCCACATCTAATAGACGAAAGTTGCTGATTGTTATTTCATTTTGAGGGATTATATATGAGTCAAATTCTGTTTTTAGAAAATCAGAATATTCATAGGATCAATATCATTGATGGCCAATTGTTTTTAGAGTTAAAGATGGGTTATTGATTTCGTCTATTAAGTATAGGAGTCGTAAAGAGGGTAGGGCAATAAAAACTAGAATAATAGCTGGTGTAATAGTTCAGGCAACTTCAATTATTTGTCCTTCAAGAAGTTGTCGGTCAATAAATTTGTTATTGAAGAGCAAGATTATCATATAAGTTACTATTGTTAAAATTATAATGATAATTATGAGTGCGTGATCATGGAAATAAATAAGTTGTTCTATAATAGGGGATGCACTATCTTGTAAGTTTATATTAGCTCATGTTGTCATTGGTTCTAATAAAAGTAAATCTTTATTTGTAGAGCTTAAATCCACTGCACTTCTCTGCCATATTAGATAAAAATTAGTAGTTAAGGTGATTGTTGGTAATTCAGCATATCTGTGTTCTGCTGGGGGTATATTTTGAAATCACTCAATGGAGTTTCTGGTTTGGGAAGGGAATAGAACTGTCCGATTAATTATTATTCTTTCTCAAATGATAAAAATGAATATTAGGATTCTGACGAATGAGATTATAGATCCAATAGATGAAATTACATTTCAGGCGGTATAGGAATCTGGATAATCAGAGTATCGTCGTGGTATGCCAGCTAGTCCGAGGAAGTGTTGTGGGAAGAAAGTTAGGTTTACTCCTAAAAATATAATGGTAAATTGAATTTTTAATCATTTGGGGTTGAGGGTTAATCCTGTAAATAGTGGGTATCATTGGATGAAGCCGGCTATAATTGCAAATACTGCTCCTATGGATAGTACGTAATGAAAGTGTGCTACTACATAGTAAGTGTCATGTAATACAATGTCGATAGATGAATTTGCTAGGACTACTCCTGTTAAACCACCAATAGTGAATAGGAACACAAAGCCGAGGGATCATAAACATGGGGCACTGTAAGTTAATTGTGATCCATATATGGTTGTCAATCAACTGAAGATTTTGATGCCTGTTGGTACAGCAATAATTATTGTGGCTGAGGTAAAGTAGGCACGTGTGTCAACATCCATACCTACTGTGAATATGTGATGGGCTCAAACAACAAAACCTAGTAAGCCAATTGCTAGTATGGCAAAGATTATTCCTAAGTTACCAAATGCTTCTTTTTTTCCACTTTCATGGCAAATGATATGAGAAATTATACCGAATCCTGGCAAAATTAGGATGTACACTTCTGGATGTCCAAAGAATCAAAATAAATGTTGGTATAAAATTGGATCACCACCCCCAGCTGGATCAAAGAAGGAGGTGTTTAGATTTCGATCTGTGAGCAGTATTGTGATAGCTCCAGCTAGAACAGGTAATGATAATAGTAGTAGAAGTGCAGTAATACCTACTGCTCAAACAAATAGGGGGATTCGGTCTGGTTTTATGTTGTCTGGTTTTATATTGATAGTTGTTGAAATGAAGTTAACTGCCCCTAGGATGGATGAGACACCAGCTAGATGTAGAGAGAAAATCGCTAGATCTACTGATGCTCCTGCATGAGCAATATTTCTTGCTAAGGGGGGGTAGACAGTTCATCCTGTTCCAACCCCGTTTTCAACCAAGCTACTTGAGAGTAGTAGTGATAAGGAGGGTGGTAATAGTCAAAAGCTTATATTGTTTATTCGGGGGAATGCTATATCAGGTGCTCCGAGTATTAATGGTACTAATCAATTTCCGAATCCTCCAATTAAGATTGGTATAACTATGAAGAAAATTATTACGAAGGCGTGGGCTGTAACAATAACATTGTAGATTTGATCATCTCCAATTAAAGACCCTGGTTGATTTAATTCGGCTCGAATAAGTATTCTTAGAGATGTTCCAATTATGCCTGATCAGGCACCGAAAATGAAGTATAAGGTTCCAATGTCTTTGTGATTTGTTGAGAATATTCATCGTTTCAAGTAAGTAGAATGGCTGAGATTTAAGGTGATAGATTGTAAATCTATTGAGAGGTTATACCTTTCTACTATTGGGCTTTATATTCATAGAATGATTGTAGAATGCAATTCTATAGGAGTAGTGAAATTGTGGCTACTAAAGCCTAAAGAGATTCTTTATTTTTAGCTTTGAAGGATATTAGTTTTAATTTAACTTAAGGCTTTATTTAGAATAGGTGTGAAATGCTAGTAGATAGTAATAATCCTATTGTGGATATTGTGAATAGAATAGTTGGTATTAATTTTTTGTTTGTTCTTTGAATATTTCAAGTTGGTATTGAGTGATTTAATAGAAATGCAGCGTATGATAGTTGTAGGTAATAGTATAGGGTGATTAAAGACATTATCACTATAATTAGGATTAATCAGAATATTTGGTTGTCTGTTATGGCTTGAATAATAATTCATTTGGGGAAAAATCCTGTGAATGGTGGTAGGCCACCTAATGAGAGTAGTGATGTGAATAGTAGAAATTTTATGATTGGGTTTTTGTTGTCTAGTATGTAGGTTTGATTGATGAGGGATATTTGATATGGGTTAATAATGAGGATAATTGTGGTAGTTATTGTTGAATAGATTAGTAGGTATATTAGTCAATAATTTTCTCCTAATAACATGGCAGTCAATATTCAACCTAGGTGGTTGATTGATGAATATGTTATGATTTTTCGAATCGATGTTTGATTTAATCCACTGATTGATCCAATAATAACTGATGTTATGATAATAAATGAGGAGAATATGGAGGTGTTTCAGAGGTATGAGATTAATACTAGTGGAGAAATTTTTTGGATGGTTATTAGGATGATGCAATTGTGTCATCTAAGTCCTTCTATTACTCTTGGGAATCATCAATGAAAAGGAGCTGATCCTCTTTTGAGCAATAAAGGGGTTAGTAAGATTGAGGTAATTAATTCGGGGAAATGTTCCTGGATTATGGTCTCTATTATTATTAATAGAGCAATTGAGAAGAGGAGAGTCACTGAGGCTAGGGCTTGAGTAATGAAATATTTTAGTGAAGATTCGGAGGTGTAGATGTTATCGTGTCTTGATATGATTGGGATGAAGGAGAGAAGATTAATTTCTAGTCCTATTCAGGCACTTAACCAGGAGTTAGAGGAGATAACAATTGTAATTCCTCTAATCAGTGTGATGAAAAAGAGGATTTTGGTTGAATTATTGGACATTAGAAAAGAGAGGTTTCTCTATAAATGGGGTATGAACCCATTAGCTTGAATTTAGCTTACTTTTCTAAAATTGTGTTTAGGTGTTTGGTGCACATAAATTTTTGATTTTTAAGGGAATAGTTTAATTCTGTTGAACACAATATAATGAAGGTAATATTTTACATGTTTTATCCTATCACGATAATCCTTTTATTTTCAGGCACTTCATT